AAAGATTGATTTTGGTTTGGGTATGTGGATTGTGTTTTTGTTTGCTTTTTATTGGCAGGGAGATTGGGTTGGGTTTGGTGGATGGGTTGAGTGAAGAAAATTGCGCGGGCGGGTGGAGAAAATGTAGTATTTGGTTGGTTGTGGGGGTGAGAATGAAATGTCAAGATAAAAAAGAGTGTTGATGGCGGGCGTTTAGCTGTGAGTTGCGAGAGTTTATTTAGCTAGTTTGGTAGAGGATGTGTGGGAGGAGGATGAGGTGGTTGTGTTGGATAGTTTCTGTAGTTAAAGTTTTAATAACGACAGTTTTTCAGGCTGTAGATTTCGGAGAGAGGCCGAGCAGAAATTATGATGAAATTTGTTTTGTTTATGGGTTTATGCTTTGTTCTGGGAAGTCTGGCGGTTGCATCTAATCCTTCTCCTTATTATGGAGTGTTAGGGTTAGTTGTGGCGTCTATTGCTGGATGTGGTTGGTTGGTGAGTTTAGGGGTGTCTTTTGTGTCGTTGGTGCTGGTAATGGTTTATTTAGGGGGGATGTTGGTGGTGTTTGTTTACTCGGTGTCGTTAGCGGCTGATCCGTATCCGGAAGGGTGGGCTGATTGGGGGGTTGTAGGATATGGTTTGGGGATGAGTTTAGTTATTATGGTAGGGGCTGTTATGGGAGGAGCGTTTGAGGTTGTGGTGGAAGGGGGGACTGTGGATAATGTAGGGTTTTCGTTTGTTCGGTTAGATTTTGCTGGGGTTGCAGTTTTGTATTCGTGGGGGGTGGGGTTGTTTTTAATTGGTGGGTGAGGTTTGTTGTTGACTTTGTTTGTGGTGTTGGAACTTGTGCGAGGGTTGTCTCGTGGGGCTATTCGGGCTGTATAGGGTGTGTGGTCAGGGGGTAGTTTAATGAAAATGCCAGCTTTGGGAGTTGGTGATGAAGGTTTGATTCCTTTCCCCTTGAAGGTGTGTTTGATAGGTGATTTCAGCTTTATGGTGTTGAAGTTTAATGAATGATGAAATTGATCGCGTTGAATGTGAAGAATGTGGGAAGTTTATTAATTATGTGAGTGGAAAAAAAAATCAAGATAAAAAATGAACAGCAAAAATGGATGTTTAGCTCTAAGTCTCAGGAAAGTGTGAAAGATAGAAATATGTCCGGTGACCATTGCATTATCTAGTGCCTGTATAGGCAAACGGCGCGGGGGCCATGAATGGGGTCAAAGTGCATCAGCGTCAGAGTATGCGTAGGACTTATACTTCAACCATTACACTTAGGAAGTGGTTTGGTGGTTCATATGCGCGGCGGTCATGTGATGGACATGTCAAGAGGAAGATAACTCCTGCTACGCACTGGAAGGGCCTATTGAAGGGACCCCAAAAAGAGCAAAGTGTAGGAGGTCGGCATGCCGGAGTAACGAGAGTAGAGAGGAGTCTTCACGACCAACCACTAGTATCAGTGAAGAGCAGTAGGTAAAGGGTTAGGAAAGAGATGGTCCTGAAGTTACCACGGGAGGCGCAAAAGAGCAAGTAGGGCCTCGAGGGTAAGAGGGAAAGTATGCCCCTGACGCCAATAAGTAGGGTATAACTGACATTGAGTAGCTCGGTTCTCGTGAGAAGAGCGATTAATAGATAACCAGGTTCTCTGGCTTGGGAGTTCTTGAAAGTCTTTGGAAGAGGTAGTGTTTTGGAGGTGGGCGAAATGTATGTCTAGGAGCATTCAAAGGTGTACTGTGACATTAGTCGTATCCCTGGTTGGGGGTAAAGTACGAAGGAGGAGTTCCGATCTTGTGTAACGCTTGACGGGTAGGCCTTGGGTAGGATTACCTGGGCGAGGGGTGCCTGAAACGAAGATGTGATTGGTCACGCAACAAACCGTTCAACAAGTTCGTTGGCGTCGGAAATTGGGGTGCGGGGGCGTATGGACCTGGTTAGTATGTGGAAGATCCTACATTGACTGAGATGCGTATGGGGTATATAGTGCAATGCAAAGTTATACATACCCTAGAAAGCACTGGAAGAGTGCTTGGGGGGGGGGGGGGGGGGGCCGCCGTGAGTAACTCTAAGAAGGGGTGTAGTCTTCAATCTTTGGTTTACAAGACCAATGTTTTTATAAACTATTAGAGTTAGAGTTTGAGCATTTTATTTTCTAGAATGGATGCGAGGGGGAAGAGAATCAGGATGATGGTGAAGTATGTGAAGGAAGCTAGTTGGCCGATGATAATGAATGGGTGTTCGACTGGTTGGCTTCCTACTCAGGTTAGGACGAGAAGGTTAGCTACTAGGGCTCAGAATAGGATTTGTGAGAGGGGACGGAAGGTTATTGAGCGTAGTTTTGAAGTGTGGAGGAAGGGAAGGAGGAAGAGGACTAGGACTGAGGCGGCTAGGGCTAGTACACCTCCTAGTTTGTTTGGGATAGATCGTAGGATAGCGTAGGCAAATAGGAAATATCATTCGGGTTTAATGTGTGGGGGTGTAGCTAGTGGGTTGGCCGGCGTGAAGTTTTCTGGGTCTCCTAGTAGATTAGGTGAGAATAGGGCTAGGGAGGCAAGGAGGATTAGTATGAGTGCGAAACCTAGGATGTCTTTTGTGGAGTAGTAGGGGTGGAATGGGATTTTGTCGCAGTCTGATGGGATTCCTAGGGGGTTGTTTGATCCTGTTTCGTGTAGTAGGGTTAGATGCACTAGGGTGAGTCCTGCAATGATGAATGGGAGGAGGAAGTGGAGGGCGAAGAATCGAGTTAGGGTGGGGTTGTCTACTGAGAATCCGCCTCATGCTCATTCTACTAGTGTTTGGCCAATGTATGGGATTGCTGAGAATAGGTTTGTAATTACTGTAGCCCCTCAGAATGATATTTGTCCTCAGGGTAATACGTATCCGACGAAAGCGGTGGCTATGAGTGTTAATAGTAGGATAACTCCGATGTTTCAAGTTTCTTTGTTTAGATACGATCCATAGTAGAATCCTCGGCCGATATGGAAGTAGATGCAGATGAAGAAGAAGGAAGCTCCGTTTGCGTGGAGGTTTCGAATTAGTCAGCCGAATTGGACGTTTCGGCATGTGTGGGCGACAGAAGTGAATGCTAGGGATGTGTCTGCTGTGTAGTGTATAGCTAGTAATAGTCCTGTGACAATTTGTGTAATTAAGCAGATTCCTAGTAGGGATCCGAAGTTTCATCAAGTTGAGATGTTTGATGGTGTTGGTAGGTCGATTAGTGAGTCGTTGATGATTTTTAGTAGGGGGTGGTTTTTACGAAGATTGAGTGCCATTAGTTTTTCTGTAGGTAGATAGTAGTAAAATGAGTGTGGATAAAGCAAATGAGCCTAAGTAGGCTTTGATTAGGGCTGGGTGTAGGGTGGTTGCAGTCTTAGCTGCTTTTAGTTGGAGGTGAGCTAACCCTTCCGGTCCTAATAGTTTAAATCAAGAGAGGTCTATAAGATGGGATGCTACATTTTGGCCCCCGGCTAGGAGGGGTTTTGTGCTGAGTCGGTGTATTAATGGGTTAAAGTAGCCTAGGGAGATAGAGAAGTTACGGTATGGGTTTTGTTTGGTTAGAATGAGGGTTTGGGTTAGTTTTGATATTTCTAGGGCGAGTGCAATTCCTAGGGCTGTGACTACTAGGGCTGTAATTTTGATGGATAATGGTATAGTTATGGGTGGTGTCTTTGCGGGTGGGATGTATGAGGTGATTAGGAGCCCTGCTGTAATGCTTCCTAGTGCAAGTCGGGTAATTGGAGATGTTACTGCCGGGTTGTTTTCGTTTATTGGGGCTAGGGGTGGGATTCGTGTGAAGCCAGCTTGTACGAGTATGGTTATGCGGATGGTGTAGATTGCAGTGAATGATGTGGCTAGTAGTGTGAGGAGTAGGGCTCATGCGTTTAGGTAAGAAGTATTTAGGCTTTCGATGATTTGATCTTTTGAGTAAAAGCCTGCTAGGAATGGTGTTCCTATTAGGGCTAGGTTGCCGATGGTGAGGCAAGAGGTAGTAGTTGGAAGTATTTTTTGGAGGCCTCCTATTTTTCGGATGTCCTGTTCTCCGTTGAGGCTGTGAATGATAGATCCGGAACATAGGAATAGTATTGCTTTAAAGAATGCGTGTGTTGAGATGTGTAGGAAGGCTAGTTGTGGGAGGTTTAGTCCGATAGTGACTATTATTAAGCCTAGTTGGCTTGAGGTAGAGAAAGCAATAATTTTTTTGATGTCATTTTGGGTGAGGGCGCATGTAGCTGCGAATAGTGTGGATAGGGCTCCAAGGCATAGGCAGAGGGTGAGGGCGTTCTGGTTGTTGTTGAGTAGGGGGTGGGTTCGGATAAGGAGGAAAATTCCGGCAACTACTATTGTGCTGGAGTGTAGTAGGGCGGATACAGGGGTTGGGCCTTCTATGGCGGCGGGGAGTCATGGGTGAAGGCCGAATTGAGCGGATTTTCCTGTTGCGGCTAGAATTAGGCCTAGGAGGGGTAGTGTTGGGGTTTGAGATGGGGATGGTAGTTGTTGGATTTCTCAGGTGTTTATTGTGTAGGCTAGTCATGCTATACATAGGATGAGGCCGACATCTCCGATTCGGTTATATAGCACGGCTTGGAGGGCAGCAGTATTGGCTTCTGCTCGGCCGTGTCATCAGCTGATTAGTAGAAAAGACATAATTCCTACCCCTTCTCATCCGATGAATAGTACAAATAGGTTGTTGGCTACAATTAAGATAAGCATTGCAATGAGGAATAGTAGAAGGTAGGTGAAGAATTTTGTGATATAGGGGTCTGAGGCTATGTATCAGGTTGCAAATTGTAGGATAGATCATGATACGAATAGGGCGATTGGAAAGAAAGTTAGGGAGTAGAAGTCTAGTTTTAGGCTGAGTGGGATTTTGAAATTTATGATGAATTTTCATTCTCATAGGAGGACTGAGCTTTCTGTCCCTGAGTGGATGTGGATTATTATTGGGATTAGGCTAATTAGGAAGGAAGTTTTTACTGTGTTTGTAATGGTGGTTGGGGTGTTTTTGAGGCTGTTTGACAGCATGGGAAAGATGAGTGGAGTAGAGAGAGTTGTTAGTGTTAGTAATATGAGGGTGATTAGGATAAGTGGAGAGTCCATTACTTTCACTTGGATTTGCACCAAGATGAGTGGCTCCTAAGACCATTGGATTACTGTTATCCTTTGAAAGTAAGGGGACTGAGGGTTTATACTCAGATGCGAGAATTAGCAGTTCTTGTTGGTTCAACCTCCCCTCGGCAAGCAAGAAGATTTTAACTTCTATCTTTAGGATCACAGTCTAATGTTTGGATTAAAACTATGCTTGCATATGGGGATTCCTGAGATTAATTGGGGTTTGAGGATGAGAAGGACTATGGGGATTATGTGGAGGGCTATGAGGAGGTGCTCTCGTGTTGAGGAGTTTTGGATGGATGTGATGTGGGATGGAATAGTTCCTCGTTGTGTCATTGTCAATATGTATAGGGTGTATGAGGCGGTTAGAAAGATTGCTGTTCCTGTCAAAATGATAGTGAGTGAAGATCAGTTGAATAGAGCAATTATGATAGTTAATTCGGCTATTAGGTTGATTGTTGGTGGGAGAGCTATGTTTGTTAGGTTTGCTAATAGTCATCAAATAGTTATGAGGGGGAGGAGTGGTTGAAGTCCTCGTGTGAGCAGGAGGATTCGGCTGTGAGTTCGTTCATAGTTGGTGTTAGCTAAGCAGAATAGTATTGAAGAAGTTAGTCCGTGTGCGATTATTAAGATTATTGCTCCGGAGAATGCTCATTGGGTTTGGATTATAGTTGCGGCGACTACTAGGCCTATGTGGCTGACAGAGGAGTAGGCGATTAATGATTTTAAGTCAATTTGTCGTAAGCAGATGGCGCTAGTTATTAGTGCGCCTCATAGTGCCAGGGTGATGAATGGGTAGTGGAGGTTGTTTAGTGAGGGGTTCACTAGGATGGTGATTCGCATGATGCCATACCCGCCTAGTTTTAATAGGAGGGCGGCGAGAAGTATGGAGCCTGCAATTGGGGCTTCTACATGGGCTTTAGGCAGTCAAAGGTGTAGGCCGTATAGTGGGGCTTTGACTATGAAAGCGATGAGGAGGGCTAGGCTGGATATGAGGTTTGTTCATGAGTGGGTTATTATTGGGTGGTGGAGCTTTAGTATTGGGAGGTATAGGGTACCAATTTGATTGTGTAGGTGAATGATTGTAATTAATAGTGGGAGGGAACTGGCGAGTGTGTAGAATAGCAGGTAGATGCCTGCGTTTAATCGTTCTGGTTGGCTGCCTCATCGGGTAATGAGGATGAGGGTTGGGATTAGAGTGGCTTCGAATGCAATGTAGAAGAGTATTAGGTTTGAGGATGAAAAGGCTAGAAGGATGAAGGGCTGGGCTAAAATTATTGTTGTGATGAAGACTCGTTTGCGTGAAGTGGGTTCTTGCTCTAGGTGGTTTTGGCTCGCTATGATTATGAGGGGAAGAAGTCAGCAGGAAAGCACTAATAGGGGAGAGGAGATTTGGTCTACGGATGATCAAGGGGTTAGAGTTTTGCCCGGATAGTAGGTTGGAACTAGTCATTGTAGGCTGATAGCGGCGATTAGTAGGCTGTATGCTGTGGTGTTGGTTCATAGGTGTTTGCGTGGGGATAGGAATGTTAGGGGAAGTAGTATGATAGTTGGTAGTATGATTTTTAGCATCGTAGGAGATTGAAGTTGTGTAGGTGGTCGGAGCCGTGGGTGCGGGTGGAGGCTACAAGTAGAGCTAGTCCAGTTCCTGCTTCGCATGCAGAGAAAGTCAGTATGAAGATTGGTAGGATGGTTGAGGCTGATGATTGTGTCTGGATGGGTCATATTGATAGGGCTACATATATTGATAGTATTATGCTTTCTAGGCATAGTAGAGCTGAGATTAGGTGAGTTCGGTGGAATGCTAGTCCTAGGGCGCTCAGGGTGAAGGCAGAGTAGAAGCTTAGGTGGAGTAGGGTCATGAAGAAAGTTATAGGGTGGTTACTATAATTTGTTGAGCCGAAATCAACTGTCTTAGTTAGACTAACTTCCTGCTATTCTGCCCACTCTAGGCCTCCTTGGGCTCATTCGTGGATTAGTCCTAGGGTGAGGAGAAGAATTAAAATAGTGGCTCAGATTAAAGTAGAGGTAGGGTCTTGTAGTTGGGTGGCTCATGGAAGTGGTAGTAGGAGGGCAATTTCTAAGTCGAATAAGAGAAATATAATTGCTACTAGGAAGAATCGGATAGAGAATGGCAGTCGAGCAGATCCCAGGGGGTCGAAGCCGCATTCGTATGGGGATAGTTTTTCTGGGTCAGGGTTTATTTGGGCTAGTCAGAAGTTTAGCAGGGTTAAGGCGATGCTTAGTGCTAGTGACATAGAGATTATGAAGATGATTATGTTCATTACTCTTCTCTGGGTTTGAACCAGATTTTAAAGATTGGAAGTCGATTGTAATTAGTATACTAGAAGAGTAAGATCCTCATCAGTAGATAGATACGTAGAGGAATAGTCAAACAACGTCTACGAAGTGTCAGTATCAGGCTGCTGCTTCGAAACCAAAGTGGTGGCCTGATGTGAAGTGGTATTTGATTAGTCGCAGAAGGCATACTAGGAGGAAGGTAGTGCCAATGATGACGTGCAGGCCGTGGAATCCAGTGGCGACAAAGAATGTGGAACCGTATACTCCGTCTGCGATGGAAAATGGGGCTTCGTAGTATTCTATTGCTTGTAGGGCGGTGAAGTAGAAGCCCAGGAGAACAGTGAGGGTGAGAGCTTGGATTGCTTGTTTTCGGAGGGCTTCTGTGATGCTGTGGTGGGCTCATGTTACTGTAACGCCGGAAGCTAGGAGGATGGCAGTGTTAAGGAGGGGGACTTCTATTGGGTCTAGGGGTTTGATTCCGACTGGGGGTCATTGTCCTCCCAGTTCTAGAGCGGGGGCTAGGCTTGAGTGGAAAAAAGCTCAGAAAAAGCCGAAGAAAAAGAAAGCCTCTGAGGCGATAAATAGGACTATGCCGTATCGAAGTCCTTTTTGGACAGTAGGGGTATGGTGGCCTTGGAACGTACTTTCTCGTACGATGTCACGTCATCATTGGAATATGACGAGGGCAGTTGTTAGCAGGCCAATGATTAGGAGGTATGGGATGCGAGAGTGGAATCATATTGTCAGGCCTGAGGTGGTTAGGAGGGCAGCAGCGGCTCCTAGGATAGGTCATGGGCTGGGATCTACTATGTGGTATGAGTGTGCTTGGTGTGCCATTGGGGTTAGATGTTCTCTTGAAGGTACAGGCTTAGTAGTAGGACAAAGACGTAAGCTTGGATTATAGCTACGGCTACTTCTAGTAAGGTTAAAAGGAATAGAACTAGTAGGGTGAGTAGAGAGACTGCTGGTATTGCTGGGTATAGGGCTACTGTGGCTGTGGAGATAAGTTGGATTAGTAGATGGCCCGCTGTGAGGTTAGCTGTTAAGCGGACGCCTAAAGCTAGTGGTCGAATGAGTAGGCTTGTTGTTTCGATTATGATTAGGGCTGGGATTAGGGGGGTAGGGGTTCCTTCTGGTAGCAGGTGGCCTAGAGAAGTAGTGGGTTGGTTACGTAAGCCTGTTAGGAGGGTGGCGAGTCATAGGGGAAAAGCTAGGGCTAGGTTTATAGATAGTTGGGTAGTTGGGGTGAAGGTGTAGGGTAGTAGGCCTAGGAGGTTGATTAACAAGAGGAAAATTATTAGTGATGTTAGGATTAGGGCTCATTTGTGGCCTTTTTTGTCTAGAGGGGTTATTAGTTGTTTTGTGATTAGATTGATAAGTCATAATTGTAGGGTGGAGAGGCGGCTTGTAATTCAACGGTTACCTGGGGAAGGGATTAATAAGGCTGGGAATGTTGTTGCGATGAGGATTAATGGGATTCCTAGAAGGGAGGGGCTTGAGAATTGGTCGAAGAAGCTTAGGTTCATGGTCAGGTTCAGGGGGTTGTGTTTGGAGTTGTGGGTGTTTTGCTAGATGGAGGGTTGGTGGTTACGAATGTTAGGAGTTTAGGCTGAATGATGAAGGAGTATGTGAGTCATGTAGTAATCATGATAAAAAATCAAGGGTTTGGATTTAGTTGTGGCATATCATTAAGGAGGAGTTTTCCTCTTTCTTTAGCTTAAAAGGCTAATGCTGTTGCATAGCTTCTTAATGGTTAGGATGATAACAGAGAGGATCAGCTTTCAAAGTTGGCGAGTGGGACGGATTCTACTACAATTGGCATGAAGCTGTGGTTTGCTCCACAAATTTCTGAGCATTGGCCGTAGTAGACTCCAGGTCGGGAGGCTAGGAAGGAAGTTTGGTTTAGGCGTCCAGGGATTGCGTCGGTTTTTACGCCTAGGCTTGGCACGGCTCATGAGTGTAGGACATCATCAGCAGTGACGATAACTCGGACGGTGGAATGTGTGGGGACGATGACACGATGGTCTACTTCTAGTAGGCGGAAGTGGCCTAGGGGTAAGTCTGTTGTTGGGATTATGTAGGAGTCAAATGTGAGGTCTTTAAAGTCAGTGTATTCGTAGGTTCAGTATCATTGGTGGCCAATGGCTTTTAGAGTAAGGTCTGGTTCGTTGATTTCGTCTATTATGTATAGGATTCGTAGGGATGGTAGGGCTAGTGTGATTAGGACAATAGCTGGAAGGATTGTTCAAACGAGTTCGATTGCTTGTGCGTCAACTGTGTTTGATGATAGTTTTTCTGTTAGTATCAGGGTTAAGAGGTAGAGGACAAGGCTGCAAATAGCGAGGGCGACCATTATGGTGTGGTCGTGGAATTGTATCAGTTCTTCTATGATAGGTGATGAGGCATCTTGGAAGCTTAGTTGTGAGTGGTTTGCCATGTTTAAGTAGAGGTGTACAGAGGTTTCATCTGTAATTTAACCTTGACAAGGTTATGTAATAGTTTTACTAACGCCTCTTATGAGAAAGAAGCATAAGTGGTTTATGCAGTTGGCTTGAAACCAACGTATGGGGGTTCAACTCCTTCCTTTCTTGGACTTGTACAAAGGCAGGTTCTTCGAAGGTGTGGAACGGAGGTGGGCATCCGTGAATTCATTCGATGTTAGTGCTTGTTAGTTCTGGTTGAAAAGCTTTGCGTTTTGACGCAAAGGCTTCTCAGATCATGAACACTAGCATGATTACTGCTGTCATAGAGATAAGTGACCCTACTGAGGAGATAGTGTTTCATAGTGTGTAAGCGTCTGGGTAGTCTGAGTATCGTCGTGGCATGCCGGCTAGGCCTAGGAAGTGTTGTGGGAAGAAAGTGAGGTTGACGCCTACGAACATTACTCCGAAGTGGGTTTTAGCTCATGTAGAGTGGAGTGTGTAGCCTGTGAATAGGGGGAATCAGTGAGTGAATCCTGCTAGGATTGCGAATACTGCTCCTATTGATAGTACGTAGTGGAAGTGCGCTACTACGTAGTAAGTGTCGTGTAGTGCGATGTCTAGGGAAGAGTTAGCTAGGACAATGCCTGTTAGGCCTCCGATAGTGAATAGGAAGATAAAGCCTAGGGCTCATAGCATGGGTGGTTCTCATTTGATGATGCCGCCGTGTAGGGTTGCAAGTCAGCTGAATACTTTGATTCCTGTTGGGATGGCGATGATTATAGTTGCAGATGTGAAGTATGCTCGGGTGTCTACGTCTATTCCTACCGTAAACATATGGTGGGCTCATACGATAAAGCCTAGGAAACCGATGGACAGTATGGCTCATACTATTCCTATGTAACCGAATGGCTCTTTTTTGCCTGCGTAGTAGGCTACGACGTGAGAAATGATGCCGAATCCTGGTAAGATTAGGATGTAGACTTCTGGGTGACCGAAGAATCAGAAGAGGTGTTGGTAGAGAACTGGGTCTCCTCCTCCTGCTGGGTCGAAAAAAGTGGTATTGAGGTTGCGGTCGGTTAGTAGCATGGTGATTCCGGCGGCTAGGACTGGGAGGGATAGGAGGAGCAGGACAGCGGTGATTAATACGGATCAGACGAACAGGGGAGTTTGGTATTGTGATAGGGCTGGTGGTTTTATGTTGATTGCTGTTGTGATGAAGTTGATAGCGCCTAGGATAGAGGAAATACCTGCTAGATGGAGAGAAAAAATAGCCAGGTCTACTGAAGCTCCGGCGTGTGCTAGGTTGCCAGCTAAGGGTGGGTACACTGTTCATCCAGTTCCTACTCCTGCTTCTACTGTTGAGGAGGCTAGTAGTAAGAGGAAGGATGGGGGTAGTAGTCAGAAGCTCATGTTGTTTATTCGGGGGAAGGCTATGTCTGGGGCTCCAATTATTAGTGGGACTAGTCAGTTTCCGAATCCTCCGATTATGATGGGTATAACTATGAAGAAGATTATTACGAAAGCATGGGCAGTTACGACGACGTTGTAGACTTGGTCGTCACCTAGGAGGGCGCCTGGTTGACCTAATTCTGCTCGGATGAGGAGGCTTAAGGCAGTGCCTACTATACCAGCTCATGCGCCGAAGATTAGGTAAAGGGTACCGATATCTTTGTGGTTGGTTGAGAATAGTCACCGGTTGATGAATGTCATAGGTAAGATGGCTGAGTGTATAAGCGTTAGGCTGTAGTCCTTTTTACAGAGGTTCAATTCCTCTTCTTATCGGCTCTGTAGTGAAGTTCATAATGAGTTGCAAGCTCGTAGATGCGCATTAATAGTGTGCCGGAGTCTGTTAGGCAGAAGCCTGTTGGTTGGGGCATATAGCTGTTAACTATAAGATTATGGGATCGAAGCCCATCTGTCTAGTGGTAGAGTTAAAGCCCTAGCTTAAGTTAAAGTACCTGGTTTGCACTTAGGAGATGCAGGGTAGTGTCCTGCGGGTTTTAGCAGAAGCTAAGAGAGTCTAACTCTTGTTTGAGGCTTTGAAGGCTTCCGGTTTAGGTGAACCTAAGCTTCTTATGATAAAGGATAGATTAAAGGGGAGATAGGTAGAAGTATAGTAGATAGGGTGGTTAAAATGGCGATTGTGATGTGGGTTGGTTTGTTAGTGTGTCATTGTTTCATGTGGTTTGTGGTGTGTGGGGGTAATGTGATTGTGGTGCAGTACGCGAGGCGGAGGTAAAAGAACAGGCCTAGTAGGGATAAAAGGGAGATTACGGTTGCTGCTGGGGCTATGCTTTGCTTAGTTAGTTCTTGAATGATTAATCATTTGGGCAGGAAGCCTGTGAGGGGAGGGAGGCCTGCTAGGGAGAGTAGGGTTAAGAATAGTATTGCGTTTAATGAGGGAGTTTTTGTTCATGTTGTTATGAGGGTTGTTAGTTTTAAGGCTTTGATTGAGTTTAGGGCTAGAAAAGTAGCTGCAGTTATGAGGCTGTAGATGTAGAAATTTAGTAAAGTTAGTTTTGGGTCAAAAGAGATAATAATGGTTATTCAGCCTAGGTGGGCGATAGAAGAGAAAGCTAGGATTTTTCGGATCTGGGTCTGGTTAAGTCCTATTCACCCGCCAAGAGCGGCAGAAAGAATGGCTATGCAAGTTAGTAGAGTTGGGTTTAAAGAGTGGGAGGTTAAAAAGAATAGTGTGATTGGGGGAAATTTCATGACTGTGGCTAGAAGTAGTCCGGTTATGAGTGGTGCTCCTTGGAGGACTTCGGGGAATCAAAAGTGGAATGGGACTAGTCCTAGTTTTATTGCAATGGCAGAGGTTAGGATTAGACAGGAGATGGGGTGGGTTAATTGGGTAATATCTCACTGTCCGGTATATCATGCGTTGGTTATGCTGGAGAATAGTAGTAAAGTAGAGGCAGTTGCTTGGACTAAAAAGTATTTGGTTGCGGCTTCGATGGCTCGAGGATGGTGGGATTTGGAGATTAATGGGAGGATAGCGAGGGTGTTGATTTCAAGGCCGGCTCAGGCTATGATTCAGTGGTTGCTTGAGGTTGTGATGGCTGTTCCTAGTAGAAGGCTGATGGTGAAGATTAGTTTTGCTTGGGGGTTCATTAGCAGGGGAAGGAGTTGAACCATCATTTTCGGGGTATGGGCCCGATAGCTTGTTTAGCTGACCCTACTAGAAAATAATATAAGGGAAGTATGGAGGGTTTTGATCTCTCTAGTGTAGGTTCAATTCCTGCTTTTCTAGAGGTTAGGAAATGAGAGGGCTGGTATACCTCTATATTCACTTTATCATAGTGACCCTTAGGTGTTCAGGCACATTTCCTTTGGTCTTATAAGTAAGGAGGCAGGCCCGCGTAGCAAATAGGCATGCTGATATGTCATAAACATAGGGCTAGGGTGAGTGGTAAGAAGTTTTTTCATAGTAAGTGCATTAGTTGGTCGTATCGGAATCGTGGGTAGGAGGCGCGAACTCATAAGAAACCTGCTGATAGGAGAAGAGCTTTTGTGGCCAGTGCGATAGGGAAGAGTTCTTGGGGCAGGTTGAAAATGCTTGGGTTGAAGAATAGGATGGCGGTTAGTGTGTTTATAAGTATGATGTTGGCGTATTCAGCTAGGAAAAATAGGGCAAAGGGTCCTGCTGCGTACTCTACGTTAAACCCAGATACTAGTTCTGATTCACCTTCTGTCAGGTCGAAGGGGGCGCGATTTGTTTCAGCAAGTGTGGATACATATCATATTATGGCTAAGGGTCAGCAGGAGAAAATTAGGTAGAGAGGTTCTTGGGTGGTTGCAAGAGTGCCAAGGGTGTAATTTCCGCTGATGAGGATAATGGATAGGAGGATGATTGCTAGAGTGACTTCATAGGAAATGGTTTGGGCTACTGCTCGTAGAGCTCCGATCAAAGCATATTTTGAGTTTGAAGCTCAGCCTGATCATAGGATTGAGTATACTGCTAGGCTGGACATAGCCAGTAGAAATAGTAGGCCTAGATTGAGGTCTACTAGGGAAAATGGTAGGGGTAAGGGGATTCAAATTGAGATTGCTAAGAGGAGAGCTAGTATGGGGGTTGCAATAAAGAGAACTGGAGAAGATGATGAGGGCCGGATGGGCTCTTTGATGAATAGTTTTACGCCATCTGCTAGGGGTTGAAGCAGTCCAAATGGTCCAACAATGTTTGGGCCTTTTCGGCCTTGTATGTAACTTAGAATTTTTCGTTCTACTAGTGTAAGGAAGGCTACTGCTACTAAAATGGGTAGAGCGTAGGAGAGGGCCATGATGAGGTTGATTAGGAGTGGGTAGTTGGTCATGGTGTGATGGGAGAAAAGTAAAGCTAGGGAGAGGATTTGAACCTCTGAGTTAAAGGACTTAAGCCTTTTGCATTTACCGAGCTCTGCCACGCTAGCTAGTCCTTTTCTAGGACGTGGGTGGAGTGATAGCCTTTTGTAATTTAGTTGGTTTCATTACTTAAGGCGAAGGCTTGCTTGTGGTATTGGCCTCACTTTTCCTATCCTTTCGTACTGGGAAGAGTTCATCATAGATAGAAACCGACCTGGATTACTCCGGTCTGAACTCAGATCACGTAGGACTGTTAATCGTTGAACAAACGAACCCTTAGTAGCGGCTGCACCACTAGGATGTCCTGATCCAACATCGAGGTCGTAAACCTCCTCGTCGATATGGACTCTTGGAGGAGATTGCGCTGTTATCCCTGGGGTAGCTTGGTCCATTGATCAATTATATTGGGTCTGGATGCTATTAGCACGTAGAGGTGTTGCTCTCAGTCTAGAGGTTTGGTCTAATTTTTGGAGGTTCTGTTTTGCTCCAAGGTCGCCCCAACCGAAAAAATGCGAACCAGTAGCCCGTAGGATAAGTGAGCCCGGGGTGGGGGTAGATGTATTTTGGGGTGGTCGCTGTTTTTGAAGTTCCACAGGGTCTTCTCGTCTTATGTGTGCATCCCTGCTTTCGCACAGGGAGATCAATTTCACCGATTGCCTGTAAGAGACAGTTAAGACCTCGTTTAGCCATTCATACAAGTCCCGATTTACGGGACAATTGATTGCGCTACCTTTGCACGGTTAGGATACCGCGGCCGTTAAACATCAGGTCACCGGGCAGGCATCACCTTCAATACTTGTTTGTAGGTTTGCTGAAGGCTATGTTTTTGGTAAACAGTCGGGCCTTGACGTGTTTGCCTAGTTCCTTTTACAGGTTTTAATCTTTCTTAATGGACGCTCCTCTGTCGGGTTAACAAGATACTTAATACTGTGCTTGTTGGATTGATCGTATATGGTGGCTTGTTAATAATGTACTGATGTAAGCTTGCGTCGAAGAGGGAGAACCCTGGTTACTCATTCTAGCATTAATTCTCCTATTGTCATAGGTTAGCCTGTTAGTGGGGAGGGAGTCATATAGTTCTTGTATTTTTAGAGTACAGAGCTTTAACGCACTCTTTGTTGATGGCTGCTTGAGGGCCCACAGTAATTCTGTCGTGTAATTATTTATCCGCTCGTAGAGATTGTATTCTTTTTTAAAGGAGCTGTACCTCCTTTAAATAGCCCTTAATTCGCTTCATTGGGGTTTTTATGTTCCTTGGAGAAGAATTAAGAGTGAACTTAGATTCGTTTCACAGGCAACCAGCTATCACCCAGCTCGATTGGCTTTTCACCTCTACTAACAAGTCATCCCACTCTTTTGCAACAGAGACGGGTTCGCTCAATATTAGCTGCTCGTAAGTAGCTCGCTTGGGTTTCGGGGTGGCAAACTTTAATTCATTTTGCTTGGTTTTTCTTGCTAGACCATGATGCAAAAGGTACAAGGGCTGATCTTTGCTGTTTTTAGCTTATTTTTTCATTGCTATTTCATCTTTCCCTTACGGTACGTGATCTCTATCGCTCCAAAAGGTGTCTTTTCTATCGCCTATACTGGGACTAATAAATGCTTTAGTTAAGTTTGGGGTAGTAGTTTAGTTATTTTGGGTTATGTATGTTGGGCTAGAGTTTGGCATCAAGACGATCTGGTGTGAGCAGATATCTTTCAGGCGTAAGCTGAATGCTTTCATTAAAGCTACGTCTTGGTGTAGTCTAAGTGCACCTTCCGGTACACTTACCTTGTTACGACTTACCTCCTCTTTGGCTGTGTAGCTTATTAGTTATGGGGGGGGGGGGCTTTTGAGGAGGGTGACGGGCGGTATGTACGTGCTCCAGGGCCGGCTTAAAGAGGGCTCGATTGTCCCACTTTACTGCTAAATCCGCCTTCTAGGGACAGTTTCATGTCCCTTTGCCGTTGTGTTCTAGCTTAGAAAATGTAGCCCATTGCTTCCATTCCATAGGCTATACCTTGACCTGTCTTATTAGCGGGGTATGGCTATTGCGTCCACTGTTGGGCCTTCATGCTGGGTGGGCTGGCGACGGCGGTATATAGGCTGTTCGGGCAAGGAATGGTCAGGTATATCGTGGATCATCGATTACAGAACAGGCTCCTCTAGGTGGGTTTGGAACACCGCCAAGTCCTTAGAGTTTTAAGCGTTTGTGCTCGTAGTTCTCGGGCGGATGCTCCGGTAAGATCGAGCATCAAGATTTAGGGCCAGGCATAGTGGGGTATCTAATCCCAGTTTGGGCCCTGGCTTTCGTGGGTTTCAATAAATCGTTTGTCTAAGATCTTCTTTGGTGGAGGCCTTATGGGCATCTTTAGCTTGCGACGGCTCAGTTGCTTTTTAATCTTAGCTACTTTGGATAACATGTGACCACACTTTACGCCGTTATAACGTTGACTTGGGTCTCCTGTATGACCGCGGTGGCTGGCACAGGATTTACCGACCCTGGATTTGCTATGGCTAAGTCAAGTTTACACTCATTGCTTAATGTTAACTACTGCTGAGGACCCGTGGGGGCGTGGCAATTGCAAGGCGTTTTGGGCTACGGATGAATTGGTGTGCCTGATACCTGCTCCTGTCGACCTAAGTTAGGGTACCCAGGGCGTCTACACTGGAACGCGGATACTCGCATGTATATACCTAGCAACAACCAACGGTAAGGTTAGGACTAAGTCTTTTGTCCTTGGGTGCGTATAGCGACCATCTTGGCGTCTTCAGCGTCATGCTTTAGATAAGCTACAAGGAC